ACCCAGAGATATTATTACAGCAAGGGATGAACAAAAATCTAGAACTATGATCCAAAATTATCTTGATTCATTTCCCCAGGAGGAATTGCCAAACCATTTGACTCTTCACCCATTCCAATATAAAGGATTGGTCAATCAAATAATAGATAGTAAATGGGTCGTCTTGAAAATAAATGAATTGCTAGTCGTAGAATATTATTCTCGTCATACTTAAACCTCACTAAAATAACAAGACTAAAATAACAAGACTAAAATAACAAGGGAGGGTTCGGACAATTTTGTCCCCTGTCGTCTAAGTAATAAGTGTAATATGTAATAAGTAAAGAGATCCAAAGTAAGGGGTTAATTGACGGATTTTTTCCCTTTATATATCATAGAATGATAGGGATATTCTCATTCCTTGTTCATTCTTTCCAGTACCGCAGAAATTAGGAATAGAAAATCTATATCAAGTAGAGATCTAGCTGTTAGAATAAGAGTATTTATTGTTATGTGATTTGATACATTGCGGTTAGTAAAGTTGATAATTTAGGTGAAGGTACGGAAAGAGAGGGATTCGAACCCTCGGTAAACAAAAGCCTACATAGCAGTTCCAATGCTACGCCTTGAACCACTCGGCCATCTCTCCTACATAATGATTATGGCCCCGAAACCGAGTGAATCGCGAGTCATTCCTATTAGATTGTTGGATAAGTACACTACGTACAATCAATTCTAACTATAAAAAAAAAAAATAGGAAACTTTTAATCAAATAAAGACCTTTCTCTCGGGATTGGGGGATAAAAATAATTTTTTTTTCTGTTTTTGTGAAATGTGAAAAACTCTTTATTAACATTAACAATAATCTTTAGTAAAAACAATAAAGATCCATTCATGGTTGCGAAGGCGGCGCTTCCGTCTTTTTCTGATATCTATATCGGCTTAAATCAATGAATTGTTGGCTTAAATCAATGACTTGGAATGACGCGAAGGATCGGCCTATGTTTTTTTTTATGAGTTGAGTTCGTTTTTATGTTATTTTGTACTGTACAATTACTTTTTTGTGGGATTGTTTTCTCACGAGCGGTAATTAAAAAATTATAAAAGGGCTTGCTACCTATACCTATACCTATACCTATACCTATACCTATGCCTAGATCCCGGATAACAGGAAATTTTATTGATAAGACCTTTTCAATTGTAGCCAATATCTTATTACGAATAATTCCGACAACCTTGGGAGAAAAAGAGGCATTTACCTATTACAGAGATGGTGTGATTTGATTTTTTTTTTTATTTACCGCTCTCAAGTCTTAGGAGAAAGACACATTAGTCGGGATAAAAAGATTTGAAATAACTCTACGCTTGTTGAAGGTGAAGTTTATAAATAAAGCAATTCCTTCTGTCGTGTATCCCCGATTAATGCAGCCTCAGATGCTTTAATTGTCGATTCTAGCATTGAGCGAAAGGTTATACCTATGGTTATGGGTTTTCTATTTCAAGTTAACCACCCTACTCCACTAGTACCAATAGGCAGCATAGAGGAAGAAGCACTACGCCTAGGAATCAACAACACACGAAACCTTTGTTATAAATTATCCGTTTTCCTTATTGGGATCAGGACTAAGAAGAGTGGTTGGGACAACAAACATCCATCTCGTTCGTACTTTGGATACCCGTATAACCATCGAAGACTGTTGAAGTGCCTACTTCCTAGAAAGTGAGGAACGTTGAGGACAAAGAAATTGTTGGAGTTAACTTAACATTTTTATCTAATAGCAACATGCTTGCTGTTAAGAAAAGATCTTTTGCAGGAAGGTTGGCTAGAGATTTCTTGTAAAAACACTAGCCCCGCTCAGTTCATAATGAGAATATTTCACTCTTTTTTGATTCTATGTATTATTCTTATTATGCACATAAAGGAGGAGCCGTATGAGATGAAAATCTCACGTACGGTTCTGGAACGGAGATTTTTTGAATCGAATGACGACCGTAACGGATGGCTGCTCAATCCGAAGGAAATTATGCGGAAGCTTTACAGAATTATTATGAAGCTATGCGACTAGAAATTGATCCCTATGATCGAAGTTATATACTCTATAATATAGGTCTTATTCACACAAGTAATGGAGAACACACAAAAGCTTTGGAATATTATTTTCGGGCACTAGAACGAAACCCCTTCTTACCACAAGCTTTTAATAATATGGCCGTGATCTGTCATTACGTGCGACTATCTCCACTATAGAAAGAAAAAAGAAAGAAAGAGCAAAATCTACTAATAAAAAAAAAATAGGCTTTCTACATATACATCGTCCAAAACAACGATTTTTATCAGCTGTAGCAAAGAAAGAAACTTCATAGAAGTCGAAATATGAAGAAATATGCCTAGATACTTTCTTCTATGGATAAAGGATCTAATTGATAGAGGAAGCCCCGTAAAGATCAATTAGCGAGATTTTTGACCGATACAATAAGAACTGCTTACTTATGTCAGAATATAAGACAAAAGTTAGGAAT